CCAATCTTTTTTTTCTTTTTAAGATTGGGATTATTATATTTAATTTATTCAATATAATTATTATCAAGTATCTAATCTATATTCAATAATAATTATTATCAACTATCTAATCTATATTCAATATTAATTATTATCAACTATCTAATCTATATTCAATAATAATTATTATCAATTATCTAATCTATATTCAATATTAATTATTATCAACTATCTAATCTATATTCAATATTAATTATTATCAACTATCTAATTTATATTAAAGTATATTTGGGGATACACTCATAACTATCAATTATCTAATCTATATTCAATAATAATTATTATCAACTATCTAATCTATATTAAAGTATATTTGGGGATACACTCATAACTATCAATTATCTAATCTATATTTAATAGAAACTACTATTTATAGGATCTATTTTTATTATTTATCTAATCTATATTCAATAATAATTATTATCAATTATCTAATCTATATTCAATATTAATTATTATCAACTATCTAGTCTCTATCCATGAATATACTTATGTATCTATAGTAGAGGTGTATTAAATTTAGTTTAGATTTAGAAAATATTTGATGATATTATCTATATAATGTAAGAGTGGAGGGAGGAAATTAAATAGGTTCCCTGTTATGTAATGTATAGTTTATTAATTAATTGACTTTGTTAAATTTGTGTAGTTTGTAATTAATTCTTAATTAATTTGGGGATTAATTAAGGATTGATTAGTTTTTAATTGATTATGGGATGTGTTGTATGGTGGAATGGAATGGATAGAGATTATTTATGGATTGGATAGAGATTAGATATGGGATACTAACATATATCTATTGAATAGGATAGGGATTATACTACGGGATTATTAATATATATATATGGGATTATTTGTTAGGAATTAGGATAATTTGATTGTACTTATTGGTTTATAGCATTTAGTGTTGATAACAAAAGGGAATAAATAAATTAAATAATTGTTTACTAATAACAGATTTGAAGTGACTTACCAAGGAACCGTCAATATATGATTTATATATATGAATATACTTATGTATCTATAGTAGAGGTGTATTAAATTTAGTTTAGATTTAGAAAATATTTGATGATATTATCTATATAATGTAAGAGTGGAGGGAGGAAATTAAATAGGTTCCCTGTTATGTAATGTATAGTTTATTAATTAATTGACTTTGTTAAATTTGTGTAGTTTGTAATTAATTCTTATATGTATGTTTTTATTTGTCTAAATGGTTATTAGTAAGCAGTTTTTAATTTTATTTTTTAATGAGTGTTAGAATTAGATAAGTTATTTAAGTACTGTTAAATGTTGTGCCAGCAAACGCGGTTATACAACTGGGCTAAATTATATTTTTAGGGTTTATTAATAGTAGATTTGTGGAGTTGGTTTTTATACATATTGGGTGAAATTTTATGTATAATTATTATTTGGGTTATTGATTAATAAGAAAATTAATATAAAAATTAGGATTAGATACCCTATTATTTTAATTGTATATTATTTGCTCTTATTATTAATAGTTATGTTCTTTAAATTAAAAAAGTTTGGCGGTAATTCAATCCTTTTAGAGGAACCTGTTCTTTAATTGATAATCCACGTTATGTTTTTCCTTAATTGTTTGGTTTGTATACCTCTGTTATTGAATATCTTATTAGGGTTTATTCTTTTAATATTATATATATTTTATATCAAGTCAAGGTGCAGCTGTATTGGGGTTTGAAATGGGTTACATTTAATGTTTATTTATAGGATATTCATATATATGAGTGATTTGAAATAGGATTTAATAGTAAATTTTAATGTTTTTTATTTTTGATTTTGGCTCTGAATTATGTACATATCGCCCGTCACTCCTGTTAATTTACAGGATAAGTCGTAACAAAGTAACTTTACTGGAAAGTGTAGTTGGAAGTGCAGGCTAATATCTTAGGGGTAATATTATTTACAATAATATTTTGTTTGTGCAATTCATACTGGTCTGATGATTATAATATTATTATTTAATTTATTTAATTTATTTAAATAAAAGTTTATATTTTCTAAGTATATTTTATAGAATTGTTTATTTTAATTATAGTTTATTTTACTGTAAGGGTTATTTTGTTTTCATATAGAAGCTTATTTTAATTTATAGTACCTTTGGTATCAGGGATTATCAATAAAGTATTATATATATAATATTTCTCGAAAATGAAAGAGTTAAATTTATATGGATTTTTATGTTTTATAATAATATTTAATATAAATTTAGGGGTTATATGCTATACAATTTTATTATATCTAGTTTTTTAATATTTGAATTTAATTCATAATTATTAAGTTATATATTTTACTTTAATTTATTTTAATTTAATAATTAATTGTTATGGGGGATTAGCTCTATGATATTTTTATAATATTTTCTAAATCTATATTTTTGTAGGCTTGATAACTGCCATCTTAAATTTCGTTATAGTTTATTTATATTTAGTTTTTATTTATTAATTATTTAATTTATTATTAAAATTATGAATATATTAATTATTTTTATTTAATAATGATAATATTAGTAGTTTAGTAAATTAGGGTTATAATAATTCGGCAATTTTTATTTCCGCCTGTTTAACAAAAACATGTTTTATTGATTATTTATTTTAAATTTAACCTGCTCGGTGATTATTATTAAACAGCCGCAGTATATTGACTGTGCAAAGGTAGCATAATAATTTGTCTCTTAATTAGAGTCTTGTATGAATGGTTGGACGAGATATAGTCTTTTTTTATTTTATCTTTGTGAATTTGATTTTTTAGTGAAAAAGCTGAAATGTTTTTATGGGACGAGAAGACCCTATAGAATTTTATTTTTGTTATATTTCTTTGATTTATTTTAAATTATGGGTTTTATAATTCAAAAATTTGATTGGGGTGATTTTGGAATTTTATTAACTTCCATTTATTTTATTTCAATAATTATTGTTATTTTTGATCCTGTATTATGGATTATTAGACAAAATTACCTTAGGGATAACAGCGTTATTCTTTTGGAGAGTTCTTATTGATGAAAGAGTTTGCGACCTCGATGTTGGATTAAAGATAGCTCTGGGTGTAGAAGTTCAGTGGCTAGGTCTGTTCGACCTTTAAATCTTTACATGATCTGAGTTCAGACCGGTGTGAGCCAGGTTGGTTTCTATCTATAAATTTATTTTAATATTTTAGTACGAGAGGACCATTTATTAATAATATTTATTAATGTTTTGTTTTATATTAACTATTTTGGCAGATTAGTGCAGTAAATTTAGAATTTATTTATACAGGTTTAGTTCTGTAAATAGTAATTTATTTAATTAATTATTTGTTATTATTATTATTAATTTTGGTTTCTGTTGGTTTTGTAACTTTACTTGAGCGTAAAGTTTTAGGTTATATACAAATTCGTAAGGGTCCTAATAAGGTAGGTTTTATAGGTTTATTGCAGCCTTTTTCTGATGGTATTAAATTATTTTTTAGGGAGCAGAATTATCCTTTAATATCTAATTTTGTTTTTTATTATTTATCTCCAGTGTTTATATTAATTTTATCTTTTGTTTTGTGATTATTAATACCTCAGGTTATTAATGTTTATTCATTTGATTTTGGTATTTTATTTTTTATACTTTGTACGGGTTTAGGGGTGTATGGTGTTATACTTTCTGGTTGATCTTCTAATTCTAAATATGCTATATTAGGTTGTTTACGTTCTGTTGCTCAAACTGTTTCTTATGAAGTAAGAATGGCTATGATTATTTTATGTGTTTTAATTTTTACTTTTGGTTTTAATCTAATTGGTTTTATAATTTATCAGTATACTTGATTTATATTTTTTTTCTTTCCTTTATTTTATTGTTGATTATCTTCTTGTTTGGCTGAGACAAATCGTTCACCCTTTGATTTTGCTGAGGGTGAAAGTGAGTTAGTTAGAGGTTTTAATGTTGAATATAGAGGTGCGGGTTTTAGTTTTATTTTTTTATCAGAATATATAAATATTATTTTTATGAGATTTATAACTGTTATTTTATTTATGGGTTGTAATTTATTATCTTTGTTTTTTTATATTATGGTTGTTATGGTATTATTTTGATTTATTTGAGTTCGAGGGACTTTACCTCGGTTTCGTTATGATAAATTAATGTATTTAACATGGAAGAGTTTTTTACCTCTATCTTTGAATATTTTTATATTAAATTGTATATTTTTAGTTATTATAGTGGGGATATATTTCATTGACTTAAGTGAAGTTAATAATGGAATTTAACCATTTTCTTATATTTTCAAAATATTTGCTTATCTAAAGCTTAACTAACTAGGTTTATTGGTCTCAGGTCTTTATTATGATTGGATTAATTAGGAAGTAAGAGAAATAAATTACTGTTAGTATTTTCCCTGTTAAGATAAATGGTTCTTCTGCTGGTCGTGCTCCAATCCATGTTAATAAAATAATGGTAATTACTAATGTTCAGAATAATACCTTATTAATAGGGTAAAATGATAATCTTTGTAATTTGTTTTTATTAGTTACTGGTATAATAATAATAATTATGATAGACATAATTATGGCAACAACCCCTCCTAATTTATTAGGTACTGATCGTAAAATTGCGTATGCAAATAGGAAATATCATTCTGGTTGAATATGTACAGGAGTAACTAATGGATTAGCTGGGATAAAGTTTTCTGGATCTCCTAATGTTCGTGGTTCAAATATAATAATTATTATAAAAATTATTATAATAATAATTATTGATATGATATCTTTAATGGAGAAATATGGGTGGAATGGGATTTTATCATAGTTAGAATTTATTCCTATGGGGTTACATCTGCCTGTTTGATGTAAAAATAATAAATGTATTATAACTATTGCTGAAATGATAAATGGTATAAGAAAGTGAAGGGTAAAAAATCGTGTTAGGGTTGCATTATCTACTGAGAATCCTCCTCAGATTCATATTACTAACGAATTTCCTAAGTATGGAATAGCTGATATAAGATTTGTAATTACTGTTGCTCCTCATAGTGATATTTGCCCTCAGGGTAAAACATACCCTAAAAATGCTGTTGCTATAGTTAATAGGAGTAATAAAATACCGATGTTCCAGGTTATAAATAATTTATATCTTCTGTAATAAATACCTCGTCCTACATGTAAATATAAACATATAAAAAATATAGAGGCTCCATTCGCGTGTGAATTACGAATAATTCATCCATAATTTACATCTCGACAAATGTGGATTACTCTATTAAAGGCCATTTCAATATTGGCTGTATAATGTATTGCAAGAAATAAGCCTGTGATAATTTGAATTATTAAGCATAACCCAAGTATTGATCCAAAATTTCATCATATAGAAATATTAGTTGGTGTAGGTAAATCAATAAGTGAATTATTAATGATTTTAATTATTGGGTGTGTTTTACGGGTTGGTTTATTCATTATTTACTTCGTAAGGGTCCTTTATTAATTATAACAATTTTAGATACAATAATTATTGTAATTAATAAATAAATAATTATAGTTATAGTTAAGTTATTGGATGATCTAAATATTTTATTGATAGTTATTAATAATCAAGTTTTATTATTATAAATTGTTAATGTAGATGTAATTATATATCTAATAATAATTCTGGTTATTATAAGTGTTATAGATGGTTTTATTATTTTGTTGGAGGTGATTCTTGCTATATAAATAAACAATACAAGTATCCCACTTAATATAATAATAACAATAATATATGAAAATCAGAATGATTTAATTATGAGGTTTATAATTACTGCAATATTAAATGTTTGAATAATAATAATTATTCCTATTATAATAGGGTGGTTAGTAAAAATGATTAAAAATGATAATATATTTATAATAAATAATAGAATATTGATTGCAGTAAGTAGTTTATTAAAATATCAATTTTGGAGATTGATGATGAGTTTATCTCTTTACTGAGTTTTAAAGGTTAACCTATCTATGATTTACAAGATCATTATTTTACTTAAACTATTAAAACTTATAATTTTAAGAATTTTATTTATGTATTTAGGGGGTTTAATTGTTTTTTTTTCTTTCCGTGAACATTTATTGATGGTTTTGTTTAGTTTAGAGTATTTGGTAATTATAATATTTTTATGTTTTTTTTTATATTTATTAAATTTTGGGTTTGATTTATATTTTGTGTTGTTTTTTTTAGTATTTTCTGTATGTGAAGGTTCTTTAGGTTTGGGTATTTTAGTTTCTTTAATCCGTAGTCATGGTAATGACTTAATAATAAACCTTTCTATTATGTCATGATAAAATATATTTTAATATTATTTTTTATGTTTCTGTTTTTGAATTGGTGAATGACCGTGGGTTGTTTAATATTATTAGTATTTTTATTTCTTTTTAATAATATTAATTTATATTTTAGATCTATGGGCTATAGTTTAGGGGTTGATATTATTTCTTATTTATTAATTCTATTAAGAGTATGAATTACTTCTTTGATATTGTTAGCTAGTTATAATATTAAACGTATAATAGTTAATTATTATGAATTTGTTGTAATTGTTATATTATTATTATTATTATTAATATTGTCCTTTTGTTGTACTAATTTATTTTATTTTTATTTATTTTTTGAATCTAGAATGGTGCCAACTATAATTTTAATTTTTTTATGAGGTTATCAGCCAGAACGTTTATCTGCTGGTTATTATATAATTTATTATACTTTATTTGCTTCTTTGCCTTTATTATTATGTATTTTTGTCATCAACAAAATTGGGGGTACTTTATTTTATTTATTAATTAATGTCAATATTAATTTATATTTATATATTTTTATATTATTTGCTTTTTTAGTAAAGATACCTATATTTTTATTTCATTATTGGTTACCTAAGGCTCATGTTGAAGCACCTGTATCAGGTTCTATAATTTTGGCGGGAGTTCTATTGAAATTAGGTGGTTATGGTCTCTATCGTATTTTTGCATTTATGTATACCTACATAACTTATAATTATATTTTTATAATAATTAGTTTATTTGGTTCTTCTGTTGTAGGTTTATTATGTTTATGTCAGGTTGATATTAAATCAATAATTGCTTATTCTTCTGTATCTCATATGGGTTTAGTAATTGGTGGTATTATGGTTGGTAATTTTTTAGGTTTATGAGGTTCTTTATTAATAATGTTGGGTCATGGTTTATGTTCTTCTGGTATATTTGCTTTAGCTAATATTATATATGAACGTACTAATAGACGAAGAATTATAATAAATAGGGGATTTATATTAATTATGCCTAGAATAATAATATTATGATTTATAATAAGTATTAATAATATTTCTAGACCTCCTTCATTGAGATTAATGGGGGAAATTTTATTAATTAGTAGAATAATAAGATATTCTACAATTACTTACTTATTTTTGGCTTTAACATCTTTTTTAAGATGTTGTTATAGAATTTATTTGTATTCAATTACTCAACATGGTGTTGTATTTAATGGGTGTTCTACTTTTAATGGGGGTTATGTTCGTGAATACATTTTAATTTTATATCATTGGATGCCATTAAATATACTTTTCCTAAAAATAGATTTATTTACAATATAGTATATCCTAATTACATTAAATAATTTCCCCCTTATTTTTAACCACTATAAGGGGTTAAATTATTTATGTTTCTTTTTAATCTAGATAGTTTAATTTGGAGAATAATAATTTGTGGTGTTTTAGGTGTAGTTTAACTCTAGATTTATGGTTATTTTTAATTTATATAAGTTGTGGTTTATAATTTTTTTGTTTGTGGGTTTATGTTTGTATTTATTAGGTTTATATTATTTATTTATTGATTATGTAGTTTTGTTGGACTGGGAAATTTTGTTTCTTAATTCTTCTTTTACTTTTACAGTTTTATTGGATTGAATGTCTTTATTGTTTATGGGTAGAGTTATATTGATTACTAGAATGGTTATTTTTTACAGTTTATCTTATATAATGGATGATTTATATAGGGTGCGATTTTTATTTTTAATTATTTTGTTTGTTATTTCTATGTGTTTGATAATTATTAGACCTAATTTATTTAGAATTTTACTTGGTTGGGATGGTTTAGGTTTAATTTCTTATTGTTTAGTAATTTATTTTTGTAATTTTAAATCTTATTGTGCTGGAATATTAACTGTTTTAGTTAATCGGGTTGGGGATGTTGCTATTCTTTTAGGTATTGGTTTAATATTAAATAAGGGTAGATTATGTTTTATTTATTATTTATTTAATTTTGATTGGGGTAATTTTTTATTTATATTAGTTGTTTTAGCTTCTTTTACTAAAAGAGCTCAGATTCCTTTTTCTTCATGGCTTCCTGCTGCTATGGCGGCTCCTACACCTGTTTCGGCCTTGGTTCATTCTTCAACTTTGGTAACTGCTGGGGTTTATCTTCTTATTCGTTTTAGTCCTTTAATTGATTGTAATATGTCTGGGTTACTTATATTATCTGTTTTAACTATGTTTATATCAGGTCTTGGTGCTGTTTATGAAACTGATATAAGGAAAATTATTGCTTTATCAACTCTTAGACAGTTGGGTTTAATGATGAGAATTTTATTTATTGGTTATCCAGTAGTTTCTTTTTTTCATTTATTGACTCATGCTTTTTTTAAGGCTTTATTATTTTTATGTTCTGGCCTATTAATTCATGGTATTAATGGTGTTCAAGATATTCGTTATTTGGGTTCTTTATTGTATAATTTTCCTTATACTATAATATGTTTTGGGGTTGCTAATTTATCATTATGTGGTTTACCTTTTTTGTCTGGGTTTTATAGAAAGGATTTAATTGTTGAATTAATGATAATCTCGGGCCAAAATTTTTTTATTTTTGTTTTATTTTATTTATCTATTGGTTTAACGGCTTGTTATAGATTACGTTTATTATATTATTGTGTTATTAATTATGTAGGTTTGCTCCCTTTTGGTTTATATCATGAGGATTTTTCAATGATATTTTCTATATTTTCTTTAACTATATTTGGTATTTTTAGGGGTAGTTTATTGTTATGGTTAATTTTACCTGTTCCTATTATAGTATGCTTACCTTTTTTTATAAAGTTTATAATTATAATAGTATGCTTACCTTTTTTTATAAAGTTTATAATTATAATATTTGTTTTTTTTGGATTTCTTTTTGGCTATCTAATCTCTATCCAATCCATAAATAGGGTTTTGTTTATGAATTCTATTTATTTATGGTTTTTGGGTAGTATATGATTCATACCTTTCTTGAATGTAAAGTTGGGTTACAAGTCTTTAAATTTATGTTATAATTATCAATTGGTTTTGGAGCAAGGTTGAGGTGAATATCTAATCTCTAATTTGTTATTGAATATAATATTATTTTTTAGAAAGTTTATTTCTTTGGTTCATAATAATACTATTAAGGTATTTTTTATATTGTTTTTTATTTATTCTTTATTAATGTTTTTGGTTTAAAAAGTTAAGATATCTTAAATTTAAAGTATAATATTGAAGATATTATTATGGGCTACCCTCTTAACTTATAAGATATATCTATTTTTTCATTGAAAATGAAGGGTTTTAAATTTAAACTATATAAGTAAGAGAAAAACGGACTTTAACCGCTTTAAAAGATAGTTAGCGGCTTCTTTTAGTAACTACTTTCTCTTTTAACTGGATTTTTAAATTGATCAATTACCCTATTAACAATGGGGGGCCTCTATTTTGGCTTCAGTTAATTTTGAGTAAGGAGTATAATCTCTAATTTTAGGTCGAAACTAAATGTAAATTTTTTTACTTCTTTACTTATTTTAAGATAGGTTCGGTTTTGAACTCTTCTCAATTGCAAATTGAGTGTTATTTTTAACTACAATCCTAGGCTCATTCTAATATATTATTTTTTCATTCATGAATTAATCCTCCAATTAGGATTATAATGAAGAATGTTATAGTTGTTGACCATGTTATAAATGTTCTGGTTTTTAAAGTGATTATTGATGGTAAAATAATTACAATTTCAATATCAAAAATTAAAAATAGAATGGCGATAAGGAAGAATTGAATAGAAAATGGTATGCGGGCTGATGATTTTGGGTCGAATCCGCATTCAAATGGTGATATTTTCTCTCGGTCTATTGTTGATTTTTTTGAAATAGTGGTGCATATAATTATTAATGCTATAGACAAAATGCTTGCTACTATAATTGATATCATAATTTTAAATATTACTTTTTCTTGTTTATTCAAGATCTTTTGATTGGAAATCAAATATAATTTTTATAATAAAAAAGTATCTACCTCATCAGTAAATTGAAATGTATAGGAAGATTCATACTACATCTACAAAGTGTCAATATCAGGCACCTGCTTCAAATCCAAAGTGATGGGTTTTTGAGAAATGGAATATTATTAATCGTATAAGACATACTATTAGAAATGTTGTTCCGATAATAACATGGATACCGTGGAAACCTGTACTTATAAAGAAGGTTGACCCATAAATAGAGTCTCTAATGCAGAATCTTGCTTCTTTGTATTCATATCATTGTAATATAGTAAATATAATTCCTAATATAATAGTAATAGTTAGGGCTAATTTTGTTTGGTTATGTATATTATTTATTATTCTGTGGTGTGCTCATGTTACTGAAATTCCTGATGATAATAAAATAATTGTATTTAATAGAGGAATTTCAGTGGGGTTAAATGTTTTAATGCTTGTGGGGGGTCATATTATCCCAGTTTCAATGGTTGGTGAAAGTCTTCTATGAAAGAATGCTCAAAAGAATGATACAAAGAATAAAATTTCTGATACAATGAATAGGATTATTCCTATTTTTAGCCCCTTTTCTACTTTATTGGTATGCTTACCTTGGTAAGTTCCTTCTCGTGTAATGTCTCGTCATCATTGAATTATGGTTATTATGTTAATTAATATACCTAAGTAAAATAATATTATATTATTTTTATGGAATCATAAAATTATACCTGATGTAGTTGTTATTCCTCCGATGGATGCTGTTAAAGGTCATGGTCTGTAATCCACTAAGTGATAGGGGTGGTTATTAATCATTAAATTACTTCTCTAGAGTATAATGTTCTTAATACAGAAAATACATAAGCTTGAATAATTGCTACTGCTATTTCAAATATTATAAGTGATATTTGTAAAATAATTAATATTGGAAATATTTTTATTGTTAAATTATTACCAAGTAATCTTATTAATAAGTGGCCGGCAATTATATTGGCTGTTAATCGTACTGCAAGTGATCCTGGTCGGATGATGTTACTAGTTGTTTCAATTAATACTATAAATGGTATAAGAGCTGTTGGAGTATTATTAGGAATGAGGTGGGCAAATATTATATTTGTTTGGTTAATTCATCCGAAAAGTATTATGGTTATTCATAAAGGTAATGCTAATGTTAAATTTATTGTTATATGTCTAGTTCTGGTAAATATATATGGTAATAATCCTATACTATTGTTAATTATAATTATAATGAATAGTGAAATTATTATAATTGTAAGACCTTTGGATTTATTACCTATAAGGGTTTTAAATTCTTGATGTAGTTTTGTAATAATAATATTTATAAGTTTAAGTGATCGATTAGGAATTTTTCAGAATGTAATGGGTAATAGAATAATGGTATAAATTCTTCTTCTTCAATTTATTGATATATTTACTGATGTGGCTGGGTCAAATGTTGAAAATAAATTAGTTATCATTTTCAGTTATTTATATTTAATTTATTTATTCCCTTTTGTTGTTTTATTTGTCTTTTTTGATTTCAGTAAATTAAAGTATTAATTATAATAAATAATATAATAAATGCAATGAATAATGTTTCTCATCATATAGGTGATATTTGTGGAATAAAGAAATATTAAATGAATATTTTCAATTTGACAAATTGATGTTTTGATTAAACTAATTTCTTTCATTAAGAGTATTTGTTAATTACTATAATTTGGTTTAAGAGACCAATGCTATAAACGTTTTAGCTACTTAATGTATGAATTTATTCATTTGATGAATATATTTATAGGAATTCTTTCAATTACAATTGGTATAAATCTATGGTTTGCTCCACAAATTTCTGAACATTGTCCGTATATAACTCCAGGACGGTTGATTAAAATATTTCCTTGATTTAATCGTCCTGGTGTTGCATCAATTTTAATTCCTAATGATGGTATAGCTCATGAATGTAGGACATCTGCTGCTGTTACTATAATTCGTGTTTGTGTATTTATAGGTAAAATAATTCGGTTATCTACATCTAATAAGCGAAATTCATTTTTGTTTATTGGTGTTTTTATGTATGAATCAAATTCAATGTTTTTGAAATCTGAATATTCATAACTTCAATATCATTGGTGACCAATGGATTTAATTGTAATTAAAGGTTTATTAATTTCATCTATTAAATATAGAATGTGAATTGAAGGTAATGCAATTGTGATTAGAATAATTGCTGGTAAGGTTGTTCAAATAATTTCAATTGTTTGTCCTTCTAATAGGAATCGATTAATTAATTTATTTTTTATTAATCTTATTATGGAGAATCCAACTAGTACTGTAATTATTGTAATGATTATGATGGTATGGTCATGAAAAAATATAAGTTGTTCTATTAATGGTGATGATGCGTCTTGTAGATTAAATCTTAATCAGGTTGCTATTTCTAATAAAAGATAAATCTTTATATATGAATCTTAAATTCATTGCACTAATCTGCCATATTAGAATGAGTTTAATAAAGGTAATTCAGAATATGAGTGTTCAGCTGGAGGTATTTTTTGTAATCATTCAATGTTGGTAGTTATACTATTACTTATTACGATTGATCGTTTTGATAAAATTCTTTCTCATAGAATTATAATAAATATTACAATTCCAATTATTGATATAGTTGATCCAATTGATGAAATGATATTTCATGTGGCATAATGATCTGGATAATCAGAGTATCGTCGAGGTATACCTCTTAATCCTAAGAAATGTTGGGGGAAAAATGTTAAGTTTACTCCTGTAAATATAATAAAGAATTGGATTTTTAATCATTTATTTATTAATGTTATTCCTGTAAATAATGGATACCATTGAATAAATCTTCCTATAATAGCAAATACTGCTCCTATTGAAAGGACATAATGGAAGTGTGCTACTACATAGTAAGTATCATGTAAAACAATATCAATTGATGAATTGGCTAAGATAATACCTGTAAGTCCTCCTACTGTAAATAAAAATACAAATCCTAGTGCTCATAATATTCTAGGCTGGTAAATAATTTTTATTCCATGGAGTGTAGCCAATCATCTAAAGATTTTAATTCCTGTTGGTACAGCAATAATTATTGTTGCTGATGTAAAGTAAGCTCGGGTATCAACATCTATTCCTACTGTAAATATATGATGAGCTCATACAATAAATCCTAGGAGTCCAATTCTTAATATTGCATAAATTATTCCTAAAGTTCCAAATGCTTCATTTTTACCTCTTTCTTGTGTGATAATGTGGGAAATTAATCCAAATCCTGGTAAAATTAAAATGTAAACTTCTGGGTGTCCAAAAAATCAAAATAAGTGTTGGTATAAAATAGGGTCACCCCCTCCTGTTGGGTCAAAGAATGAAGTATTAAAGTTTCGGTCTGTTAATAATATAGTGATTGCTCCAGCAAGTACTGGTAATGATAATAATAATAATAAAGCAGTAATTCCTACTGACCAGACAAATAGGGGAATTCGGTCTAATTTTATACCTTCAGGTCGTATATTAATAATAGTTGAAATAAAGTTGATAGCTCCTAAAATTGATGATACACCTGCTAAGTGTAAAGAGAAGATAGCTAAATCTACAGATGCTCCTCTATGAAATATTGAGTTGGATAGGGGCGGGTAAACTGTTCATCCTGTTCCTGCCCCTGTTTCAGTTATACTGCTTATAATTAATAATGTTAATGATGGGGGTAATAATCAAAATCTTATATTATTTATTCGTGGGAATGCTATATCTGGTGCTCCAATTATTAATGGTACAAGTCAGTTACCAAATCCTCCAATTATAATTGGTATAACTATAAAGAAAATTATAATAAAGGCATGGGCAGTTACGATTGAGTTATAGATTTGATCATCATTAATAAATACACCTGGTTGCCCTAATTCAATTCGGATGATTCATCTTATTGATGAACCTACTATACCGGACCATATACCAAAAATAAAATATAAAGTTCCAATGTCTTTATGGTTAGTGGAAAATAATCATTTATTCAAGGATAAAGTGGCTGAAGTTTTAGGCTATAAATTGTAAATTTATATATGGTTATAACCCTTTATCAAGCTTTATAGTCAATATATGATATTAGATTGCAAGTCTAAAGTAGTTTTAAACTAGGGCTTAATTTTAAAGTTTATGATTAATTCATATTTTTAACTTTGAAGGTTAATAGTTTATATAACTTAAAACTTTAAATTAAATTTATAATTATATAAATTGGTAAAGTTATATTAATATAAGTTATATAAATATATTTATTATTGTATACCTTAAATCATTTTCTGTTAGTGGAGAAATTTATTATTATATATCTAATTAGTCGTATATAATAAAATAATGTAATAATTGACATTATAATTATTGTAGAAATAATAATAATATTATTATTATCAATTGTTCTTTGGATAACAATCCATTTTGGTATAAACCCTAAAAATGGAGGTAATCCTCCTATTCTTAAAAATATTGATGCATATAAATATTTTCTAGTTATTGATGGTATATTATTTATTATTTGATTAATAGTATATACTTTATGTCTATAAAATAGCATACATATACTTAAATTGATCATTGAATAAATAATTAAATATTTTCATCATTGTAAGTGATTAAATGTCAATAGAAGTATTCATCTTAAATGATTAATTGATGAGTAGGCTATAATTTTCCGTAAAGATGTAGTATTTATTCCTCCAATTGCTCCTACAATTGCAGATATAATGATAGATATATAAATAATTCAATTAATTTTTAAATTGCTAATAACAAATAAAGGTGCAATTTTTTGTAGTGTTATTAATAAAAATATCTCTATCCATTCCATAAAATTTATTATTTGAGGTAGTCAGAAATGGAATGGTGCAGCTCCTATTTTTAGAATTAGTCTAATTATTATTATGTTATTATTAATTAATCCCCAAGTTAATCTTGGTGATATTTCAAAGAATGAATTTAGTAATAAGAAAGTGAGTAAGGTAATACTACCAATTCTTTGGTTTAAAAAATATAATATTATCGATTGGGCTCTTTTTTTATTATTTAATTTAAACAGAATAGGGATAAATATTATGAGATTAATCTCTATTCCCATTCATATCCCTAATCAGTTTTGTGAGTTAATGGTAATTAAAATTCTAATAATTAATAAAATAAAAAATATTAAGTATATTAAAAAGAAGAAGAATGCCTTCTATAGACAGGGTATGAACCTATTAGCTTAATTAGCTTATCTTTTTATATATAAGTGTAAGATGCATAAAGAATTTTGATTTCTTTGGGTTTAGTTTAATTCTAAAATATATAATAAGGGCAATAAAATTACTTAATCTATCCTATCAAGATAGCCCTTTAATCAGGCACCTTATC